ATATACACGGGCTTCTGAGAGGATTCTTTAATCAACCAAAACCTGCAGTCCTAAATTTCTACCACTTAAAAGTGGAGAGATGTTCCATTCCCAATGGCAGAAGAAGGATGCAGGAAGGACTTGGACAAGATATTCTTCACTTAGACAGGAGATGCAGCGCGCTTAGCGTCGGAAAGATCCCTCTACATGGGTGTGCTATAAAACTGGGATCAGAACAGAACTAAACGGAAAAATTCCTTTGACCGGTCGTTTCGAGCTTCCAGTTCTTCTGGATTGCTAACGTGGTTCGATGACGCCGATGGAAGGAACCACTGGAAATTCATCCAACTTCGATCCCCTAAAGGCAAGTGCGTAGGCTATAGAATAAAAAATAGAGCTCCTTCGGCTCAGCTACTGTGCTTATTTGGTCTATCAGCTACTCGGCCAGCAACTTACCTAATTGGGAGCTTTTCAGTCAAGGTCGTCGGATTTAGAGGTCCTTTCTTTCGCAAGGGTCCAGATCATTCCATTGGGGAGAAAGCTGGAGTTATCCATATATAGATGAATCAGTGGAGTCGGACGGTGCTAGTGCTCTCACTTACGGAAAAAGAGGCTCCCGCATCAGAAAGAAGAGCGGCACCTCAACCAGCCACAGCCGCATTAGCAGTTCGCGTGAAATCAGACTAAACCAAGGTCGGAGAGGCCTTAGGTAGTAATTGAGATGCCTTCAATTCGGACAAACAAGAGATGACGCACGCTTCACAAGGAGGCTTGGAAATGGCGTACTTATTGCACCTGGCACTAAGAACTCGAGTGCCGATGCTGCTACGGGGGAGATTTATGAAAAGACAGGAAGTGCTATTGGACTTGGACCCTTGCCAGTTTGGAGCCTTACCCGATTCCAAAAGGGATTTCTTCCCGGGAAGGCAAATGCTACCTTGACAGAAGACTTTACTAAACTTCCAAAACCTTGAATGAAAAAATAGATATTTCGATATATCATTAAGGGAAGAACTCTTCCTTTACGGATTGGAATGATATTATTTAAATTAGATTCCTTTTATTGCTTGCACCTACCAGAAGGAGGAGAGATCCTTAATTACGGATATCGAGAAAGCAAGGACGCTATGAGTGCTCGCTAATGTAAGCCCTTTGATTGCTTACTTCGCTATCCAAGCGGGATGAGACTTTGCGAGAGTTTCCAGATGAGCAGGAAGGGCTGGAGGACGTATTCCCGGAGGAGAGGGCATATTGAATGGAAAGAACGAAAGCGACGTACGTACTGGATTGACTAGCGTGTGCCAACTATTCTACTTCCCTATTTATTGCTTTTGAACCTCCCCTAATTGGTGCACTCTTTCCCCCAATTCACCGATAGAGAAGAAAGAGATAAGCAATGACCGGACTAGACCAATGAAAGCGGACCAAGGTTTTGATTCGTTAGCCAAGCGCGCCTATTACAGCGCCTCTCTTACAGAAGCGAAAGCGATGTGCCCTATTGACCAGCCGAAGAGCAAGCATCCTTATAAATGAATGGGAAGCGGGCCCGGTATATATTGCTAGAGTTATGTTTCTTTCACCCCCCACGTACTCCTCTATTCTTATATTTTAATTCCGTCTCTAAGCTTCCCCCCTAAGTGCCTGCTGAGACTTCTTTCCTCTCGACTATAGTTGAATGGAAGTTTCATTTCCTAAGTCTCAAATAATGTCTTTTATTGAGTCCCCATAGTGCATTACCTTACATAATCTGTAGAGTCATTTCTCACTAAGAAGGATTGCAATATAAAAAAGAGAATTCCAGATTGAAGATCTCTTTACCCATATACGATCCAGTTCTACATTTTAGCGCTGAACTAATGAATAGAGATTGAGCTTCACTTCGCGAGTCGGGAATGGCATCATTTATTAAAAAGTTCTAGCGTTGACAAGAGATGAGCTAAAGAGGTGGCCGGGCACCAGGCCCTACCACATACAGACAGCAAGCAAGAGCTGCGTCGGCTTATCCGGAAAATGAGATTCTTGCCACCCTAAATGCTACTACCTCTTTGCTAGGAATGCTTGATCGAGAAAAGCAAGCAAAGAAGCAGCAGGATACGGAAGATGAAGGGGCCGTGGGTAGAGCCAATGACCCATTGAAGAGTTAGAGACTACAGTATAAAGCCCTCAATCATGCTCTTGCCAGTGGAATAGATTGTTTATACTCTCGCCGATTAAGGAAAATTCTGCGCTCCACGAAAAAACATAGGGGTAGTCCCTGGACTTAAGGAAGGAAAATAAAAGTGCCCCTATGACTCTGGTTCTAGTGAAAGCGATGAAAGTATAGCTGTGCTCCAGTTGAACGGGTAAAAGTTCTATACGGTGAAGAGCCCGGTCAAGGCGACCTTATTAAAGAGAACATTCGGGACATCAAAGCCGATGCGATGGTAATATCGTCCTTAGTTGCCGAATCTAATGGAGGTTTCAATCCGACGGATCAACCTGAATTGGGAGGTAAAACGAGGCCTCGACGGAGATGATGGATGGTACTACTCTGACTATATATAGTTGTGATATCTAAGCTGGATTTTCAGTCATCTATCCCTTTTCTTTCCCTAGCGACTGAAGTGCCCCATAAGCTAGAAGGGCGAGCTATATGTATAAATTCCGTGAGCAGCGATTGAACTGAACAACTCCATCCGAGCTTGCACTGCCGCTCGAAGAGAGATGCCTGTGAGACCCCCTCAAGTTCTGTATCGAAGGTCCCTCATTCAATTTATTCCCTTTTGTGCCTTTAGATAAGGTCCCAAATGCGAGCATAGATGGAGGTTCTATTGGCTTCTTCGTAACTTGGCCATGGCCTATTCCATAAATGATTACAAATTGTTTCCATTTCTTCCTTAGTTAGAAGGGAGGAATCAAGCCTCAAAGCATCCATGATTTCCCCTTCAGGAATCCGACCAATATTCCCTTTTGGATCAACTTCCTGTAATCCTTCGTTGAACACTCTAACCACTTCTTTTTGCCAATGGTTTCGCAGTTCTTCCGAGAGAAAGTCCAAGCTCTCCTTCTGCTCGTGGGGAACTCTCAATGTCGGTAGTTGAGGTGGAAGTAGATGGGGACGGAAACTGTGACGAAGTAGAAAAAAAGTACTTTTCCGGGCTTTCTGAACTTGAGGCATGACCCTAAAGAGAAGTAGAACGAGACGAGGACCCGGGGCTGGAGGAAGACTCCAAGGGAGGAAGTGCTTGTCCTCCCCCCCACACTAAAAAAAAAAAGAAGTACTGCAAAAAGCATGATCTTGCTACCTGTTATCATTATAGCGGTTCCTTCTTAAGTAAGGAATAACCAGTCTAGAACAATCATTTGACTTTGCTTAAAAGAAAAATGGAAGAAAAGATAGCAGAAGCTACCCAACCTACTAGATCCTTTACATAAAAATAAGGGGAAATCACTCGGGGTAGATTCCCCGATAAGCGGCGTTTGCACCTGATCGGTGACACAGTCAGGAGTGAAGGAAACAGTCGACGCATGGTTTTGCGTTTCTCCGCTTCCTATTTAGAGGCCGGGGCTTTCGCCTACCTCAAGGGCTTCCGCGACACCCTTGCTTTGCTACTCGATACGCAACTGCGCTTCCTTCACGCCTGACGCGGCCAAATCTCACCTTTACTGAACCTGGGATCCTGTCCCTTGGAAGGTCCTCGTAATGGCGATCCGATCAGCAGGATCAAACTCTTCTTTTGAGTATGATTGGGCCCTGCAGTGGTAGAACCTGGTGAACCGGGCGCACTCCTTCACATTTCTTCTCTATACTAAATCCTTACCGGTGATGCCCTCCCTTTCACGGATCGACCACCCACCCCATTTTGTCCTTACTTACATCATGCCTGTGATACGTGTACATCTCGTAATGATGGCAAAGTCTTTTACCCAGGGCAGGGGGTGAAACCGGAGTTAGCACCACTTCTCATCCTAGTCGGATCCTGATAATACAAGACTTTGGCCTTTCCCTATTGCCCTATTCGAGAACGGGATGGTACTATACGGCCTGTGTATGTATTGATACAAATTTGATTGCCTTCCAGTGGTAAAAGAAGCTTCGAAGCCATATAACCCATCCATCGGACTCTAGTTCTATCGTCCGGAGCAGCAGCAGCCTAGGGTAGGGACATAGCGGAAACTCAGAAGAGATACTCAAAGGCACGTAGGAATGACAACTAACTAGATACTGGGAGAGCTCAACCAGCCACTTCGACTTTCGGGGTTAACGGGCTTCGAGGGAAACTACTTAGATAGGCACAATAGATAGAAGGAAAGGCCTTGTCTTGACTTCTTATGTCCCTGGTAGGGAATCCAGAGGAAGAACCAGGAGATCAAAGAATGACTTCCTATAGTGGAGATAGTACGCCCGGAGCTAAGATGAGCTCAGCACCGAACACTATACGAAAGAGAGATCTAAAGACCTTATGAAAGTACCAGCCAAGCACGGACGGGGGATCACCCTGCCTTATTCAGCTAAGAGCGAAGGGAAGCCCTTATCCAGCCCCGCTTTATTGGCATAACCCCTTGTAACTATAGATAAAGCATTGCATGTCCCTTAATAGCTCGGTTACCCTGGCATAACGTCTGTGAACTTGAATCGCTTCTTCGTCGATTGAGAATACAAATTATAAGTCCGGTTTATTTCCTATTCGAACATAGACTTTCAAGTTCAAGAAGGATGATAGCTATAGCGGTTGATCCAGAACAGTGGTGGAACCGCGGACCATACCGATGAATGGCTGACGACTCCCTGACCCGCGTATTAATGAAGGCTGCAGGAAAGCTTTAGATCGAGGCTGACTTAACTGGTAAACAACAGGAAAGCAATTCAACTTATGTAGCGATCGCGAGAGTATATTTGTCGCTAAATAAGTATATTCTAGAAGCAAAGAAAGATTCCGCCATTTTCCAATGTACACGAGCCTTTTCTAGATTCAACATACTATTGTCAGTGTAAGCCCCAGCGCTTGAGGCGCTTACTCCTATCCCTTTCTTTTTAAAACAATTTAGTGTAGCAAGGATGGGACCAGACCGCGCCACCTCTCTAAACTACGGTATCGGGGTTGACAATCCACTTCTGTCCCAACTACTGTAACTTATACTTTTGGCACAGTCTCAACTGACTATGATCGCCTCCCGTCTGGAACGGTTGTTGGTGTCTCCTCTCAGTCGCCGAGGGCTCTCCTCTCTGGCCATAGTATACCTCATCAGCTGCGTCTTTTTATACTTCTAATTACTATACTATTTATTTATACTATACCCCGAGAAACCTAATCGCTTGCTTCCAGCCGCCTACCTATCTCTTGACTTTGGACGGTTTTCGGCTACGTTCGGGCGAGGGAGCAACTCTTGTTGTCTGTGCGATGCGAGGTTTTATCTATCTTCTTGTCTGGTCGCTGCGGAGACACTATTAGAAGATCGTATAAAAATTTCCTATTCCCCTGCCTTATTGGATTGAGAAACCTTCTATGTATGCCCCTTTTGAGTTCACCTCTTTTATTTAAATAGGGCTTTATGCCTGAACGCTACCATATAGCTGTTTATGAATTAGGCTCCCTATTGGATCTACCATAGAATATACATCCTGGTACGAGGGGCGTGCAGAAGGAACTGAAAGCCAGGCAGTTGAAACGATGAAACCGACAATACCGAACTTTCAGTTTAAAAACAGTTGCTAGGTACGCCATAATTTCTTATCTTATGAGGTATATAAAGTGGAGGTATCTTTGAGGTTGATGTAGAATGAGAAGGGTAGGGACCAGAATAGGTGGAAAGTTCGTTTGTTGAATCACTCGCTTCGTTTGGTTCCGCGTCTCCGCCCGGGGAAGGTCAATCGGGAGAGGGAGATGGAGTATATGGTGGAGCTGGCCAAGCACTAGAGATTGAGAGTTTGGTTCGAGGGAGTTCCCGGGATCACTAACACCTTTGGGGCTCTTTGTCAATGTGGAAGATTGGTCCGATAGAGGGAGATCAACAAACAGGGGCTGTTTACCTCTTTCGTACAATAAGTACTTTCACGGAATGGCCTATTGATAAGGGGAGTTTTTCTGCAGAACAACCAGCCCTTTCGGTGATGTGTACACTTTCTCTTTTATGGCTCTCTCCAGTATAGTTAATTTCCTTCGATTCGAGGATTGCAATCAGTGCTTTCACAGAGACTGGGTGTACGAATGGCCCAATTGCTAAGGGTTGTGGAGCACATGTAAGCTCAGAATTAATAGAAAGCTTCCATCGCTCTGCCCTATTTCCGTTGAAACCTTACACATCGCCTTGTATTTTTCCATTGATCTCAGTCGGAACTCATATCGCTGTTCATTTGATCGGCGCTTAGTTCACTTTCCTAAAAAATTCACTAGGTCAGTCGAAGTTAGGATCCGTACTTTTATAGTATCTTGGAAAAACATACATATACTCGAAATAAGGGGCCAATTAAGCGACGAAAGAACCCCTCAATGAGGGTTTTTTCATGCTCTCACTCAAGGAATGTGGTAATCTACGCGAACTTCATCATCTAGTTTAATTTAGAGCAATTGCATATATTTATTTCATTTATTAGCGCCCAACACTTTCACTTCAATTGGACTAAGAGCCAAAGGAGAAGATGGAAAGCGCACTCTAATATACATATATACGGGATGACCTAGCTGATCTTGCTAGGTAGGGTCGGTTGAGGATCAATTACTGACTGACTTCTCTTGAGATTAAGATAAGTGGGTTCAAGCTTGATTTCCAGTTTGAGAAAGGGAGAAATCACCGGCTCAACCCCAGAAGGTGGCAAATTCCCAATACTGATTTAATTACATTCAAAGCATTCTAACTACGACCAGTCTCGCCGAGACTTTCTCCAATTGAAACCCTTAACTTACCAAACATCAAACAGGCTCTTCAAGACCTCCTTCCTTTTTGTTTAGCCTATATTTATTTCCCGCTTTGCTGCTCTTCAAGTTAGAGAGGGACTTAGACCATGCGGGGACCGGCTTCGCGAGACCTTTTTGGTCCACACTGGAGAACTCGTCTCTCAGGCTAGGCTCTATTGGGTGGAGGATCACCTTTCTTTGCTAGAAAAGCAGGAAATTAGACATTAACATACGTCATTTTATAAGTTAACCAGGTTCTGTTCTGAGCTAGAACCTCTGAGTTTTCGTATGATTGGGCGGTGAACCAAAACATAGTCCGACTTGCATGTGTTAAGCATATAGCCTTTAATCCCGACTTCTCAACATGAATTATGGCTGGAAGATCTGACACTACCGGGGACCGGCTCGGAGCAATCAAGCTCAAAGAGCACTACTGGGCGGAGCTTCTCAATCCAATTCCTTCATAATCCTGTGATAGAAAGAAGAGACACAGACAAGATGCGGACTGCTTATCTTATGAAATTATCGGGAAAAAACCGTTCTTAGAAGTTGTTTTCACCTGATCGATCGGATGTCTTAGCCAGAAAGCAAGACTTTCCTCCTGCCTTCTGGGAAAGTAACTATAAAAACACTGGTTCCAGTTAAAGCGTAGAATACAAGGAAATAGGTAAGCTCAAGAAACAATCAAGTCAGCCAGGTCGGGTTCGCCTTCCCCTTTTGCCTTCTTCTTATGATGTAGTTGTAGAGGAAGCAGCCACTACACTAGAGATTTGAACATCAAATTACCTGGAATTTTTTTAGGATTTCTTTACCTTCTTTACCAAAGGGTAGTTCTTTTAGGCAGTGGATGGTACAACGCAAAAATAAGGCTTTGATTCCTTCCAGACTCGTATAGGAAGCCGTCACCCCACGAAATTAAAAGAGATGGCGGTTCCTCGGCCTTGCCCCATTCCGCTTCTGAACCTGGGTTGGGAAAGCTGCTTCACTTCGTGCCTCTGCCCTTGAATCCTCTCATTGCTCAAGTCAGTACCCCGGCAAGTAGGTAGTAAGGTCTTTCAAAGCAGTGGATTGAATAAGGCATGTCACCGGTTTACTGTTTCATTAAAAAGGCAACTCGTTCGACGAGCCTTTTTTGCTTTTTGGGATCAGATGTGGCATCTATTCCCTATTTGTATTTGATCCAGTTTCATCGGCCTTTCTATAAAGAGCCTAGCAAGAACCGATTCTGATTCAATTGTTCGGTTCGAGGAAGTTCATCTAGTCAATTCTGTTGCCTTTCCACAGTTCCTTATCTGCTCGCACCTTCCCTTCAGTCTAATTGGCCTAATAGCCTTTTGAATGGGCGTGCTGAACGAAAACATCGCCACATCATGGAAACTCTTCGTGCCTTACTTCTATCCCTATCTAATACTAGGCGGGAAGCTTCATCAGGGATGGCATTTTTTTCTGCCTAATCAGTGCAATCCGCTTCATGAAAGCAAAAGCAGGAAAGACAGAAAGTTCTTCCCTCTTATGGGCACTGCAATTCTGCTCTTCACTTTAGTCCACCAGCCGTCTATTTAGTATCAAATAGCACAGACTACGATAAACTTATCTAAGTAGGGACGAAAGAAGCAGGCAAATGACTCCCTTGACTCAATTCTCAGATAAGGGGAATGTAGGGCAGGTTGTTTTGGCTAGCTTAAGCCCATCCTTCGGTATCCTTTCGCTCTCTCAGCTCCGATCGTTCAGAAGGCAAGCCTCATCTTCCAGTACTAGTTTCAGAGAAGGTTAAGCGCCTAGGCTGTTTGCGATAAGACAGCTCCAGCTAAGATAAGGAAGGTACACTTCTCGCAGCAGGGGAAGGGAACTAAGATAGGATAAATCATACACATTAAGAGATGCGATCAGCCTTACTAATAGTATTAATGTGCCTCCAATTCGTTTCTAGAGATCAGATCCGGAATAAGCCTTGGCCTAAACACTACTCGACTTTTCCTCGAGGAGGGGTTTTCTTGCCTACGGAAAGACAGATGTATTCATGTCTAGTATGTCAAGAAGGTATCCGTTTTGGTTAGGGTCTCCCCTTCCTTTTGCTAGATTGCATCTTTTTCTTTCCAGTTCGATGGCTTATCTGCCAGATACTGAAGTCTCATTCCGTTCAGTCCCTCTTGCTTTTTTGCATTCCGTTCCGTCAGCATCCTTAGGCGCGTCCTTTCATTAAACTTCCTCTACCTCCACCGCCTACCCGGCCAATCCATATTCCCCTTTCAAAGCTCCTGCACTGCGATTCGCACTTCTATCTCATCTAATGGCATCGCATCCCTTTTATTTACTATTGTTTGGATTGGTCGAGTGGATGGATGGGCCTCCGCTTGGCTTGATCCGGAGTTGGCTGCTTTCAGGCCGACTCAGTCGATAATACGGGGTTGAGATAATTCGTTTCCAAGTAATAGATCGATAGTGCTTCAATGAAGAAGGCCGTTCTGTCACGTCCGTTAGCAGGTCTTACCTGTGGCAGGAACCATACGTAAGTTCTCACTTCGAATGCGATTCATCGGCGTCTGAGTCTTCCTATGCCAAGGCAGCGCTGAGCTTTGTAGCTTCCACTGTGACTCCAGGGGCCCTCCTATCCCGCGAATCCATGGCTTCTTCCGTTAATCGTTCAATATTGCCTCGCCTTTAGGTTAGGCAGAGTCTAAGATATGAAATGATATATAAAAAATAAAAATAGGGCTGGCTGGTCCAAACTTAATCTCCCGGCGGTCTTATCGAGGGACGAGCGTATTGTAGCTTCTCAATGGCTTCTCTTCCCATGAGGCACTTTTTTTTGGTATTTTTGCCTAAATTTTTTTGCTCTTCGATACTCAATCAAATCCTCTTTTTTTTACGATGGAATGCGTCTCTCTAGTCCCATATTTAGTAATTCCCGAACTGTTTCTTCTTTCTTCTGTATTGGGTCGAAATAAGCAAGAAGACTCTTTCTACGGAAACTTCAATTTATGGGTATTTCCATCGAGATACCTGAACGAGGTATTAGTTATCTCTCTCGTTCTTGATTAGATTGGAATGGAATGATGAATCTATTTCTTCGCCTCTTTGCCAATAAATCAGAATTTTCGTGGAGAATCGCAGGATAGATGAAATTACAATGACCATTGCATAGGGTTTGATCAGGTCCTGAATAATCAAGAACCCTTCGGATCCTTTTACCAGAAGGCCCCGCACTAAACAAATTAGATCTCACTTGATCATTAGTCACTGAGAAGCTAGACGTATCTCTTCGTTCAGCAGAAAGAGCACGAACATTCATTTGATCTTGATTCTTGTGGAGTGACAAAGGGACTCTACCGGATCTGCGCAGACCCCCTGATAATATCCATAAATGACTTGGTTTTGGTAAGCGATGAACATTCCCATATTTGGATTCAGGTGCATGATAGACATACTTACTCCAGTGCATTTCTCCCTCTAAGTCAGAATAAATATGTTTTCGAACCTTCTCTTTCAAATTCCCGGTGGATATTCCCGTGCACATTTCAGCAATCACTTGTTCTGATTCTACATATTGATTATTTTGAACTAAAAGAACACTTTCGGGTGGAATATTCACATTATGTGTAATATCCTGACTCTCAATAGTGACAGCCAGGTCTAGATAACATAGAAAACCAGGATATCCATGACGTGTACGTGTGGGATGAACGAAATCCTCGTTGAATTTGATTTTTCCATTAGAGGGGGCTCGGATCTGTTCGGCAGTACCACCTGTGAACACTCCACCGGTATGAAAAGTTCTTAATGTGAGTTGAGTCCCTGGTTCCCCAATAGATTGACCCGCAATAATACCTACGGCTTCTCCCAATTCGACCAGGTGGCCGTGAGTGGTACTTCGACCATAGCATAATCGGCAGATCCAAGATGTACTCCTGCAAGTGAAGGGGGTTCGAATCGATATTGGTTGTGCTCGAAAGGTTATGAGTCGTTTGACAAGTCCCATCCCAATATCTTGATTTCGAATGGCGATGCATCGCGAACCCTTATAGATATTGTCCGCTAATACACGACCCATTAATGTTTGGATCAAAATTCTTTCTGTCATCATCCCCTCTCGAGGATTCACAGACATACCCCGGATGGTGCCACAATCGGTTCTCCGTACAATAATGTGTTGAACGACTTCAACAAGTCTGCGCGTGAGGTATCCAGCATCTGCGGTTCGTACAGCAGTATCCACAACCCCCTTTCGGGCTCCGTAGCACGAAATTATATATTCCGTTAAAGAGAGTCCTTCGCGGAAATTGCTTTGAATGGGTAACTCAATCATTTGTCCTTGGGGATCTGTCATTAATCCTCGCATACCTATTAATTGGTGTACCTGAGATGCACTTCCTCTAGCTCCCGAAAAGGACATTATATGGACCGGATTCAAAGGATCAGTCATCCGAAAATTCGGATTCATTTCTTGTCGCAAATACTCACTTGTAGCATACCATATCTCAATGGATTGGCGTCATTTTTCAACCGCGTGTACATTCCCATAATGATGGTGTTTTTCCAAAATCAAACTTTGTTGTTCAGCGTCTTGGGCTAGCCATCCTTTAGAAGGTCTTGTTAAAAGATCATAAATTCCTAATGAAAATTAAATGGATGTAGCAGTGGCTTGCTGGAAACCCAGAGTCTTTACTTGATCCAGGATGTGTGATGTATATGCCATTCCAAAGTGATCTATGAATCTGCTAATAAGTAGTTTTATGGCAGTTCCATCTATCGCTTTATTGTGAAAGACCAGATCGGCCCTTTCTACCATAAGTACCTCCATATTCCGCTGAGTAGGATTCGATAAACAATAGGTTTTAGTCAGTGATTCGAAGACTTCCTTTCCTCGATCTTGAGTCGCGTAGAAATTAAGGAATTAGAATCCTAGTTGAATCGGAGAGACCCGAATTCCCACGGGTATCATATAATTACTTAGCTTAGGTCCCCTATGAGCAGGCCCGGCAAAATCCTTGTATGGCTTATTAGATTTCTCGATTTAAATAAATATGCCCAACAGTGGTTCGAATGTAGAGACAAGGGATTTCTTTTTTTACACTTCTTACTATTAGATAGTGACCAAAAATCTCATGATAGGTACCAAAAGATTCATATTGAACTTCGATGGGAACTTCTCTTGATGCAATAATGCGTTGATCGAGTCGCCACCGGAGCCGCAAAGGACTCTCTAAATTTATTCGTTTCTGCCGATAAGCCCCAAGTGCATCATAGGAACCACAAAAATAGGGCTCTTTCTCTTTTGTATACTTATAGTTATTATCGTCCATTTTCTCATTTTGATAGTTTATGCGATTCCATGGATTATACCTATTTGCACAAATACCTCGACGATTCCCGATCGTTAATACATAGAGTCCCATAAGCATATCTTGAGTTGGTACGGAAATGGGATCTCCGATAGCTGGAGACAAGAGATTCATATGAAAAAACATAAGTAAAAGCGCCTCTGCTTGAGCCTCCAATGATAAAGGTACATGAACAGCCATTTGATCCCCATCAAAGTCTGCATTGAATCCCTTACGAACTAATGGATGTAAACAAATAGCACGCCCTTCCACTAAAATGGGTTGGAATGCCTGGATGCCTAATCTATGCAGAGTGGGTGCTCTATTCAGCAATACAGGGTGCCCCTGCATAACTTCTTGAAGTATTTCCCATACAATTGGTTCTTTTTCCCGAATTTGACTTTTCGCAACTCCTATGTTGGAAGCAACGTGTTGTCTGAGTAGACCACGAATTACAAATGTCTGGAAAAGCTCTATTGCTATTTCGCGAGGCAATCCACATCTATGTAATGAAAGCGAAGGGCCCACGACAATGACGGAACGGCCCGAATAATCGACCCGTTTACCAAGCAAAGTCTCGCGAAATCTTCCCTCTTTACCTTCAATTACATCCGAAAACTACTTGTAAACCTTATTATGACCGTCCTTCATTGGCTGTCCGCGGATCCCATTCTCAAGAAGTGTATCCACGGCTTCCTGCACTAATTTCTCCTGAGACATTATTGAGTCCCCTGGCGTAGATCTTTTTAATAGATTGGTAAGAGTATTGTTCCGATAGATAACTCTTCTATAGAGTTCATTAATATCCGAACTCATGAGTTTCCCCCCATCTATCTGAATGATCGGTCTCAATTCGGGAGGGAGCACTGGTAATAGGCACAAAACCATCCGTTCTGGTTCTACATTTGTTTGAAGAAAATGCTTAGCTAATTGCATGCGTCGAACCAAAAAATCCTTTCTTCTTCCAATTTTTCTATCTTCCCATTCATTACCGGTGGTCCCTTCTTCCCCTAAATCTTTCCATTCTACCAATGAATCATCTATAATAAGTCGCAAATCCGGATCGGCTAATTGTTCTCTGATAGCACTGGCTCCAGTAGAGATTTCTCGATTTCGAAATGTATCGAAGCCTTGAGTAGTAAAAAAAAGTGGGATGCTGTATTTCCGGGATTAAATTTCATATTATAATGAGCCTCGTAATCGTAAGAAAGTAGGTTTTTTAGCTACGACCCTAGCAAAAGAAAAATTGGGATAGGTTCCTATAGGATTTCCCCCCTTAAAAATCGGACGTGAAGGTTTCCTCTCATCCGGCTCAAGTAGTTACACCAAATAAAGATAAAGAAGGGGTTTCTTGTTCTCAAATTTTGTTCTAGAAAACCCCCAAACAAAGGTCTACTCCTTACTCAAGTTCCCAGTCAGGACCAACCAACATTTCATTGATTCATTCTTCCTTTTATTTAGATCTTTGATTTCTATTTTCTGAATTCCTTATTCAATTAGGGCCTAAATGAAATGTGAAATTCTTGAGTAGTCTACTTCCCTTCCAATGATGAATCCCCCTCAAATCAAAGAAAAAGAATTCCTTGGAACTCATAAGGTAAGGGATTTACTTGTCTATGTATCGTTCGATTCGATCTTTTAGGTCCCTACTTAACCTCGACGGTTATGACATGATGTCCTTAAGGCCTATATGCGATGAATAGACCCCTGTAACCATGTCATAGTTGCTTACTTGAACAGATTCTAACATAAATGGAATGGCGAATTCCACGAAAGAAGTCTTTTTCACGAGGTACAACCAGCAATTCCTATGTATCTGTTACGGAATCGACCATAGATCAATTCCCTTTTTATTTGGGAGTATTGAATACACCCATAACTCTGAGCTTCATGGTACTCCTCCCAAGAGACATGTCAGAATCGGGGCATCCCAATCGGATTGAATGGGATGACAGTTTCTCATTCCCAATCTGTAAAATCATAATTTTGATCAAATCACACATCGCAGTATACTAGGCCTTCTAATTTTTTAAGAGGTTTTTCTAAAAGATTCGCGATATAACTAGGAAGACGTTTCAAATACCACACATGAGTTACCGGGCATGCCAGCTTGATGTATCCCATTTGATATCTTCGTATCCGAGAATCAACAAATTCGACTCCGCATTGGTCAAAAAATTTCGGGTCTTCTTTTTTTTCTCCGATGACTCGAGAATTTCCACAAGCACAAATTCCACTCTTTATAGGCCCAAAAATTCTTTCACAAAACAAGCCATCTTTTTCCGGTTTAGTGGTTTTGTAATGAAAAGTATAGGGTTTTGTTACCTCTCCAACTATCTCTCCATTAGGTAGGGTTTTCTTGGCCCAAGCACTTATTTGTTCAGGAGAAACTGATCCAATTCGAAGTTGTTGATGTTTATATCGGTCGATCATAGAAGAAAATTTCTGATTCATTCCGATCAAGCTTCCTTCCTATTAATCTGGAAGTTCTTCTCAGATACAAGGAAATGATTAAATTCCAGAGCCAAAGATCGTAGTTCTCGAACGAGCAATCGAAAGGATTCTGGAGCATCCTCAGGTTTAGGTAATGTTCCTCCAATGATTGTAGTCCCAAGGACTTCCTGCCGAGCTCTAATATGATCAGATTTATAAGTAAGCATCTCTTGTAAAATATGAGCAACGCCAAATCCCTCTAGGGCCCAAACTTCCATTTCGCCTACCCGCTGTCCGCCTTGCTTGGCCCTTCCTCTAAGCGGTTGTTGTGTAACAAGCGCATAATGCCCACTGGAACGCCCATGGATTTTATCATCAACTTGATGAATTAATTTCAGGATATAGGGATTTCCTATGATAACAGGTTGTTCAAAAGGATCTCCCGTTCTTCCATCAAATAGTCTGCTTTTTCCCGGATACTCGGGTTCAAATACCCATGGATTCGCTGTCTGCTTACTGGCTTCGTATAATTCCGAAAACACTAGTTTTATCGAAGCCCCTTGCTCATATCTCTCATCAAAGGGTGCTATTCGAGAATGCCTGTCTAGCAGATCTCCCGCTAACCCGAGCGAGCATTCAAATATCTGTCCTACATTCATTCGTGACGGGACTCCTAATGGGTTGAAGACCATATCAACCGGTGTTCCATCTTGCAAATAAGGCATATCTTGTCTAGGCAAAATTTTTGAAATGAGACCCTTATTCCCATGTCTTCCAGCGACTTTATCCCCTACTTTGATTTCACGTTTCTGTGAAATATATACACGAATCATTTCTGGATGATAACAGGAACCCCCCTTTTTCTGGATCCACCTCACATCAATAACTCGACCTCTGCCACCTATAGGTAGTTTTAGACAAGTTTCCTTTGCAGTGGATACCTGAATGCCAAGTATGGCTCGTAATAATCTATCTTCCGGGGCACACGAGGATTCTTGCATCATCTGAGGCGTTAATTTACCTACTAAAATCTCGCCCGTTTCTACCCAAGATCCGAGCATCACAATTCCATTTTTTTCTAAATGGCGGAGTAAATGGGCTTCTAAATGTGGTATTTCATTAGTGATCCTTTCAGGACCTTGGCTTGTCACATGAGTCTTAATTTGATATTTCCGTATGTGAAAAGAAGTCTAAATCTCTCCATATACCAGACGTTCCCTAACCCTAATGAGTACCGCGTCTTAAAAATTGTAGCCTTCCCATGGCATATAAGCTACTAATAAGTTTTTTCCCAAAGCGAGTTCGCCACCAACTGTAGCAACACCATCCGCTAAAATTCGCCCCTTTTTAATGCAGTTACCCCGCTGAACCTGGGATTTTTGATGCATACAAGTCTTTTTGTTAGAACGTTGATACATAAGCAATGGAATGTTTCGAGTGTCCCCATGACTTGAGAAAATGATCTTGTCGGTCTCGGTATAAAGGATCTTTCCCTCGTGTTCGGCTATAGCAGAAACCCCCGAATCGAGAGCCACTTGGCGTTCCAACAAAAAGACTTGTATGCATCAAAAACCTCAGGCGCTATGAGGGGGTAAATGTTTGAAAAAGGGAAAAATGCGGACGGTGCGGCGTGGAAAACTCGCTTTTTTGGGGGGTTGCCCCCACTGGTTTGCGAAAGCAATGGGAGACTTGCTCCATAGAACCCCCAGAGACTTTCGTCCCCAGTATTCTCTATGGGCAAAGGCGCTCAGGGGCGCTTAAAGTATTATTGCCTAGACGTTATCTTAAGACGAGGTCGCCACCCCGCCTGACCAAGTCGCAAATTGAGGTGAACACACTGGACCGAACCTCCCTACGTCAATAGCTTTTTTTTGGCTCTTCACAAGAGAGCATCAGGTCGTAACACCGGAAGACTGCGCCGTACTTCTTAAAATGATCTAATTTATTTGTACGGTTAGTCACCAGTGGCACAACCGGAGGATCCAATAGAACCTCAATGGGAGTCTTGAGATCCTCCGCGATAGTGTAGTACCAAGACCAGTAAGAGAGAATGGACTTCATCCATTCGGACAAAACCCATGCCTCCCCTAACCAGTCGTACTCTGACCAGGCTTCGAATAACTCCGAGATCACCGAGTCTCTCGGGAATCGAGGGGTCAAGAGCCCAATCAGGTACCCCCTCACCATACCTTGTTGGTAACAGGTTAAGTGTTTACCAGTGGTTGCGCTTAACCAGATCCAAAAAGGGAGGGGACACACACCGTTCGGTGAGTGAAACACGAGGAAATGCCGATGCCAGTGTCTCCCAGGAGGCGCCGTGCGTCGAGTATACACCCGGTACCCAGCTTCCTGTAAACGATACGACAATGGAAGATCCGTAGACCTAATGGCCCTCATTACGGGAACAAGGGAGATGGAACTTACTAAGGATCTTAACATGCGACAGGAGACGGGACAAAAGTCCTTAGTCACCCCGCGTACGAAGAACCGCTTAGCAAACTCCAAAGCACCAACTGACGAGACTAACGATTTCTCTAACGAAATCTTAACATTCAGTTGCGACATTAGCTCGCGATAACGCTCAGCCACCCGCTCATCTCCGATGACGATATCGTCACCGAGGATAGCGTTGCGTGTAAAAGGAACTCCTGGATATACTTGGGCTGCTACGAACCAAATCACCAAATGGTGAGTTAATGCGAAAGCAGGCCAAGCTCCGTAAAAGCCCAACGGGGCTCCTGTTACAAAACTAACTCTACCTCGAGGAAGCCGACGACGATAATTTCTAATCGTCGGCAAATCGTAGTAGTAGTATAGTAGGCAGACTTTAACAAGAGTCTTGTCCACGAGCAAATCAATGTGCGGCAGCGGAAAAAAATCTTTGGGAACATGCTTTATTGAGATTTATAAAATCGATGCATACGCGAACACGTCCATCCTTCTTGGGCACGGGGACGATGTTCGAAATCCAATCAGAATAATCCATTTATCCATAAGGGCTTAATGAAATCAGTATATATAAGAGTCACAAGACAGCGGAAGAGAGGATGACGTAGGCAAGAATAAACCTCTTCCCGGGGAGGTTTTGATGTATCGCAGAATCCGAAAAGCTGCTTCTAAGTGAGATGATCTCGGCTTGTCCATAAATCGGCTGATCACTCCCACGGAGTAAGCAATGTCTGGGCGAGAATTAGTCAGGTAGATAAGGCTCCCAACAAGTCTCCTGTAAGTAGATGGGTCATCCAATAGCTCTCCTGCATCTGAGGCTAATTTTAGATCTTGTTCCGGTTTGCATGCAGAAAGACCAGCTTTTTACAATAAATCCATTGCATACTTGCACTGGGATAGAATGATCCCTCTTTGCGACCTCATCACTTCAATCCCCAGAAAAGACTTTGAGTCCCCTAAATCTTGCATATCAAACTGGGTCCTTAATGTTCTCTTAAGCTCATTTATCGAGGCTAAGTCATTACTAGAGAAACCAATGTCATCCACATAAACCAGAAGAAGGACAATACCTGATCTCGACCTCCTTATAAACATTGAATGATCCGATTTACTCCTTTGAAAACCGGTTCCTTCAACTGCTCTGCTGCACCTTTCAAACCAAGCTCTTGGTGCCTGCTTTAGCCCGCCCATACATAGAGAGCTTTCTTGAGCTTGCATACCAAGTTAGGATTCCTAGGAGAAGAGAAGCCTGGAGTTGGAGGAGGCTTCATATAAACTTCTTCTTGCAGATCTCCGTGGAGAAAGGCATTCTTCACGTCAAGTTGAAATAAGGGCCACTTTTTTATTGCAGCCAAGGCAAGAATGACACGAATGGTGGTCATTTTTTTTTAGCAACCTGGGGCATTTCCTCAGTTTCGACTCTATTGAAGGAATCCTTTAGCTACTAATCTAGCTTTGTATCTCTCTACCGAGCCATCTGCTTTATGCTTGATCTTGTAAATCCACTTGCAGCCAATGGCTTGTTTCCCTGCAGGCAATGAGACTAACTAAGTCCTAAGTCTTCTTTTTTTTCCTGGGCATTTTTTTATTCCTGCATAGCATCTCTCCAGCAAGAATGATTGGAGGCTTCAGCAAATGATTCAGGTTCATGATAAGATTGAACTGACATGAGGTAAGCTCGATCTTTTGGGGAAAACGATTCATAAGATAAGAAAAAAATCCTTCAACGAGATAAGAAACTTGAGAGGATCGACGAACCCGAGAGAGGGATCCAGAATCTGAGGAAGCGACTGGAAGGGAAGCAACTGGGGTAGACTGCTGATCTTCTGGAGTAGTCTGACCCTGGGAAACTTACTGTAATCGCCGCCGAGAATAAACATGCTGTGCCGGGTGACTGGAATCCTCTGAGGTCAGCTGAACAGGCAATCGGCAGAAGATGCTGGGCAAAGCGGATGTCCTGAAGAGTGAGGCTGATCCGTAACATCAACTGCAGAAGAATGAGGTTCGAGTTGATGAACAGGAGAAGGCCGCAATACATCTCCATCACCATTCTCCCCCGGGGCCGATGAATTAGGTTAAGGATAATATGAGGCGATATCATTAAAGAGAAGATTCAAGGATACATCGAGTCTCTTGGATTTCACGTCATAGCATCTATACCCAGACGGAGCATACCCAAGAAAGAGACAAGTGGTTGCCTTGGTTGGGGGACAATTTCTCTCTGAACTGCGCAGGAATATGAACAAAACACGTGCATCCAAACACTCGCAATGCCTATAGGATGGTGCTGCCCCAGTAATAAGTTCGTGAGGTGCCGCTGCAGCTTCTTCCCCGTCGAGAGAGAGATGTCCCTTCTTTATGCACATCCATATACATAGCCAGACACAAAGGTGTACAATCCGGTCAAAATCTTCGGTTCTTGTTGTTAATTCCCCTTACAATTGAAGGCGGTTCTCTTACTTGCTCTAGTGGCTGGCAAACGCCAACCGAGAGGGGAGAACGAATGGGTCAGGAATCGACCGGTTCCGAGCAGACTCTTGGAGCTGCTGCTTGGATTATCGTAGAATAAGAGGAGCCGTCTTAGGAAATGACTTAACTTAAAAGACAGATGCCGCCTACCTACTCGTGCTCGTAGCTCGATCGGAGGTCAAGAGTGTGGTCCGGCGGAAAAAAAGAAGTAGTCCGTCTCAAGTGATACGTGAATTGCTCAGTAGTGCTTCGCCACTACCGGAGCTGGCGGAAATAGCTTAATGGTAGAGCATAGCCTTGCCAAGGCTGAGGTTGAGGGTTCAAGTCCCTCCTTCCGCTCCTGGCTTCGTCGTTTAGTGGTAACGAGTGGAGTAGGCAGCGAGTGGAGTGCATAAGCACTCCACGAGCAGCAAGCAGCAAGCAACGGCTTTTCCGCAGGCTTCAAAGTGCTATAACTAGTTGTAGCTAGCTAGCGCGCTAGCGTTTTTCCGCAGGCTGCTAGTTGTAGCGCGCAGTGTACTAGTGAATAGGAAAAGCGGATTGATATTACTAATGACGGATGGAGGTTGAGGATAGAACATGTTCGGTGCCTCGCCCTTGTCTCCTTCGCCGGAGACTGCAAATGATGGGAATCCTATCGATGAAGAAGAGGCATATAGGCATCGCCTCTCGATCCAATCCGTCTTTCCCTGGCCTCCCCAACACACTCTTGATACGAAAGAAACCTCCCGCCATAGAGAAGAGATCTAAAGTCTTGGTCCCCTCGATCACCCTTCCCTTGAACTGGTCGAGAGAGATGAACCCGCACCCAATTTTTTAACCTTCGAACCGAAACCCCCAACAAGAGATGGAATTCCAGAACCTAAACAACTCAGTTGAGAGCTCCGTGACCGGTTCCAGTCCAGGTCCACCAATGATTGATAGGCCATTACCCCCCCCTTCTATCCGTCTCTTGATCCCTCATTCCACCAATCCGTTGTTACTGATTCATTCAAGGCATAGACTCCCCACTTCTTTGTCTTATTAGCGCATGTGTTCGTCAACGATGAAAGCCGCTGAACTTAAGACTCGAGTGGAGAAAGAGGAAAGAGGGCGGCTAGGCCCAGGAGGGCTTTCAGGGACTGGGGAAGACAGGTGGATTATAGAGCTAGGGGCAGATCGAAGGTTTGTCCATTGGGATTGGGCATGGACGAGCCTCGACTGGGCCAACCGACATTCAAAACTTCTCCCATCGCATCATTCACCGGTGTAGGATTCAAGATCAGGTCCAGGATTCGAGTCAAACATGGCCTTCCCTCTCATCTCAGGGTGAGGCAAGGAATTCAATCAAATGTTCGTTGTTCAATATCTCGTCTGCTCAAGAAGTTGGACTAGCTGCTCCTCCGACCCGGAGTGGATTCTCGGGGAAGGGCAGAGCCTCACCTTGCAGTAGGAAGGTGTTCGTTGCTGGGACGGGTTCATAAATATCTGGACCGAAGGGAGGATTCAGACTCCGATCTTCCCGGGGATTCATCGCTGGCTAGGGGTTTAGAATCAAAGCATGGGCATCTGCAACTCAGAGGGCGAAGTAGATCGTCGATTGAAGAGCCAGGTCAGTCAACTTCTCTTGGGACTTCTATTGATTATTGATTCGACTAGAGGGACTCCTAGCAGCAAACTTGGCGGAAGGGGCCCCCATGGAGACGCAGGAGATGCAGGAGCCGCCAGCCGGGTCGACCAATGAGTGATAGGCCAGAGGGAGGGGCTCATTCGACTAATCAGTGATCCCTGGGCCTACCTAACACAGATGTCCCTGAAATAGGGGATTGGTTGATCGGAAAGCTCAGGCAGGAGTAGGACATTCCATACAAATCTTTATGATCCGCTAGCTGGTGGTCCTCTCAAATTGATTCATCGACAGGTAGGGTGAATTCTAAGGTTCCTTATTCCGGTTGTAAAGCGGAAGAAGAGGGAGAATGGGCACAGCCCCACCAGCAGCCCGCGTTTCCGACCCGAAAGGAATTCAAAATTAAACAATAATCTGTGTTCACTATCTATCTATGGAGTGACTATCCTGAATCTCCTCTTCCCTATCTCCCCCCCTCTTTTTTTTCCTTATTTTATTTTCCTTTCTCGCCGGCAGGAGAATCCATTTTTTTTCTTGTATTGTTTCTTATGATTGGTCTGTAGTTCAAGGGCACTCTTCCTAATCCGAGTTTGAGATGGGATAAGACCCAGACGTAGAGTCCCGTCGGCCGGGAAGGAAATTTTTCGATGGATTTTTTACTCAAGTATCCTTCTGGCCTTACCTAAGAGGAGTAGTTCAGTCTCTTTCCCCCCGAGGGAAAGCCCTTTCCAGATGGAGTAGTTCATCTGTGTCTTGAAAGCCCGCCCTAAAGATAGGAGTTCCTATCTCTACTGCCTATCCAACCCGAAGACTCTTATTCGTGGTGGAGTGCTTCGAGTAGGATCCGATCCCATCCCAGCAGTCTAACTCCTTCCTGACCCGGCTCACCTGCCTCTGAAGCTGGAATGACTTCCTACCCGAGGAATAGAAAAGTTGGAAGTGGGATGTGGAATGTGATTGGTGATGGATGGTGGTTCTGAAATAGGTTCGGGATCATCTCGCATCTAGATCTGTATCTGCACCTAGCTCTGCTGTTGAGGCGGGAGGGAGCAAGAGATGGGGTTTGTTTCATTGAAAAATCAATGCCTCTCTATGACCGACACTGAGGCGGCGTCTTGAACTCCGGGACCGAAATAGAATCCTCGGCTGGGCAACTACTAATCCTTCTTCTCTTCCTTCTCGCCCAACTTCCATAAAAGTCTTTTTTGCCTTCGGCTATTACCGGCTGTCAACGCTTGGCCCAACATTTTCTTTGTTTGAAAACAACCAACGTTCAATAAAATATTTTATGCCAGCCCCAACTACTATCTATCTTTGGAAAGGAAGGAATGCAGGGAACAACTCTTTCCTTTCCACTGGTTCTGGAAAG